AATCATTTCGTCTTTTTAGTTGGAACTTTAGGGGGTTCTCTAAAAAAGATAGCGAAAAAGATTATTCCTAAAGTCGAGACTAAGAGGAATGTATAAACCAATGCTTCCATAGATTTCATCGTGGTTTACAATTATAGCTTTCATACCTGTTTATTTTGGATCATCTCCCATATAAAGACAAAGAAGGAACAAGAGTTAAAAAATGCAATTATTCAAATCAAGATTAATCCAGTTCCCTATGTAAAATACAAATTACACCAAAAAATAGAGTAAAAAAGGAACAACACAAAAAGAAAGAATGTTCTATCAGACTATTTGTCTTCTTGTAGTTGGATCTCCCAGTTTTTGGAATGCTCCAAATTCGACTTGAGCATCCAAATCAGGATCGATACCAGCAAAAACATCTCTGAACAAAGTTCTAGCACCATGCCAAATGTGCCCGAAAAAGAAGAGAAGAGCAAACGAAGCATGTCCAAAAGTAAACCAACCCCTCGGGCTGCTACGAAAAACACCATCCGATTTCAAAGTAGCACGATCTAATTCAAAAATTTCACCCAATTGAGCACGTCTAGCATATTTTTTCACAGTAGCAGGATCACTATAACTGACTTCGTTGAGTTCGCCACCATAGAACTCAACAGTTACACCTACTTGTTCGACACTATACTTCGATTCTGCCCTTCGAAAAGGAACATCGGCTCTAACAATTCCGTCTCCGTCTACCAAAACAACCGGAAATGTCTCAAAAAAAGTAGGCATACGTCGTACAAAAAGTTCACGCCCCTCTTTATCTCTAAAGATAGGATGTCCTAACCAACCGACGGCTATTCCATCTCCATTATCCATTGAGCCCGCTCTAAATAATCCCCCTTTTGCCGGATTATTGCCGATGTAATCATAAAAAGCTAATTTTTCGGGAATTTTAGACCAAGCTTCTGATAAACTTTGATTTTCGGCTAGCCCAGCACCAACTCGTCGATATATTTCTTGCTGGAAGTATCCCTGATCCCATTGATAACGAGTTGGACCAAATAATTCAATCGGGGTTGTTGCGGAACCATACCACATTGTTCCAGCAACAACAAAAGCCGCAAAAAATACAGCAGCGATACTACTGGAAAGGACGGTTTCAATATTTCCCATACGCAATCCCTTGTATAGACGTTGGGGTGGACGCACACTAAGATGGAAAAGGCCCGCTAATATACCCAATGTCCCTGCTGCAATATGATGAGAGGCTATTCCACCGGGAACAAAAGGATCAAAACCTTCTACACCCCATGCAGGATTTACGGATTGCACCCTTCCGGTTAGGCCATAAGGATCGGACACCCATATTCCAGGACCATACAATCCGGTTACATGAAATGCGCCAAAACCAAAGCAAGCCACCCCTGCAAGAAATAAATGAATTCCAAATATTTTTGGCAAATCCAAAGAGGGTTTTCCTGTACGTTCATCACAAAAGATTTCTAGATCCCAATAGACCCAGTGCCAGATAGCCGCCAAAAAGCACAAGCCCGAAAACACAATATGCGCTCCGGCCACACCTTCATAACTCCAAATACCCGGATTCGTCGTAGTCCCCCCTGTGATACTCCAACCGCCCCACGAATTAGTTATTCCTAAACGAGTCATGAAGGGTATAACGAACATACCCTGTCTCCACATTGGGTCAAGAACAGGGTCGGAGGGATCAAAAACTGCTAATTCATATAGAGCCATCGAACCGGCCCAACCAGCAACCAGAGCTGTATGCATTATATGGACCGAAAGTAAACGGCCGGGATCATTTAATACAACGGTATGAACACGATACCAAGGCAAACCCATGAGAATACCCCTTTTATCATCAAAAAATAGACATGACTTTATTGCACTGGAAAAAAATATACTATGGAACCCCACTTGCAGTAGATTCTATCGGGTAAGGGATTACATTTTTTTTTCTAGGTTTTTAGGAAAGATGGAACAATTATATTCATAGGAACAAAAAAAAGCGGATCGATTTTATTCTATACCCGATAAATAACAATACGCAATGGTGGTGTTGGTGGTGGGGGAGATCCTATTTTTTATGCGTGTTTCTATCCGTGAATGCAGACATAGTTTTTATCATTCAAAGAACCTATTCGTAAGAACTATCTTTTATTTATTTTTTTCATTAGGTATTCCCCCCCACCCCCTTTTTTTATTTATCATTTATAAATACAAGATGATAAATACAAATCATTTTTAACACAATAAACCAATTTTTACGTTTCCACATCAAAGTGACATATATTAATTCATTTTTGTTCTTGATTTAATGCCTATTGGTGTTCCAAAAGTTCCCTTTCGAAGTCCTGGAGAGGAAGATGCATCTTGGGTTGACATATAGTGCGACTTGTCAGATATATTGGGTTATATGGGATTTCCCCGTTTTCTCCCCCGATCGAGGTATCCTCTCTTTCACCCCGAAAAATATTGATTGAATCATCAAAAATCTGGAGCGTGAAGTGTAATGAAGTGCAATTAGATCGATTTTTGAAGGGATATCCAGATTACTATTATAAATTTTGAAGTTTTTATGGTTGGCTTGGCTGGACCAATAGAATAAAGTATCCAGGCTCTGTTTAGAAAAAAAAACGGTAATATATCTACGATTACTACTTCTAGCATGTCATATATGTGCCAGAAAACATAAAATAATAAATTCAGAAAAAGGGAAGTCGTAGCAAAAAGATATGGTATTGGAGTATTTGTCCTATATGTGCAAATCAAAATCGGGCAGATCTTTACTCAGAGTAGAATAGAAACCTAAAAGAAAAGAATTGAAGAAGCCCATTCAGAAACAAGAAAATTACATTGCGATTTTGATTCGATCTCGATGAAAACAATACATCAATGAGTAGTTAGTTCAATAAGTTTAATACATTCGATATATTTCTTCTATTATATATGTAAAAAAAATTTGATATTAATAAGGGTATATGGATAAAGGAAGGGATCAAAAGTTGTCTTTCTTGAAATAATGTAAAAATGTAAGAAAAAGACCTTTCCCTTCGTTAGAAGTTCATTAGGAAAATGAAAAGTGAAGAGGGTTGAAATCTACACATTGATTTATTTTTGCGATCTTTTGTGAACCGTATGCATCAAAAGATGCATGTACGGCTCTTAAGGGATAAAATCTTATCCTAATCAACCGACTTTATCGAGAAAGACTCCTTTTTTTAGGCCAAGAGGTTGATAGTGAAATATCGAATCAACTTATTGGCCTTATGGTATATCTCAGTATGGAGGACGATAACAAAGATTTGTATCTGTTTATAAATTCTCCGGGCGGATGGGTAATACCCGGAATAGCTATTTATGATACTATGCAATTTGTACAACCCGATGTACAGACAGTATGCATGGGATTAGCCGCTTCAATGGGATCTTTTCTTTTGGCAGGAGGAGAAATTACCAAACGTTTAGCATTCCCTCACGCTTGGCGCCAATGAGTCTTTTATTTGAGAAAAAAAAAGAAGACTATGCCTTCGCCAATATTAAGTAATAATAGCATGGCACTTCAAGTTCGATATGAGTTTTTTTTTCAAAATTTCCAAAACCATTCGATTATGTATCGAAAGAGTAGTATGAAAAAAGACTATTTACCATTTTATATGATCTATCAGGAGCCTATTTCAGTGTCACAAACTTTTTTGTTTTCGGTTTTTACATCGGAAAGGTTTTAACAAAATTTATGTTTTTAACAATATATATGCTATGAAAGAATATATATATATTAACTGTTTGAAAAAAAAAAAGACACTTTGGGATTGCTGAAGAACAGACGAAATAATAAAGCAACGGAACCATCATAGTATTTTAGAAATACTACAAAAAAGGAAGGATGGTTATTGGATCATTTACTGATACTGATCTGGGTCTGATAGACCCAGTCCAGTATTTTTTCTATTTCTTCGATGGAAGGTAGAAATCAATTCCATAGTAGAGCCGTATGCAATACGCAAGCCTGTACGGTTGTTCAATTCTGTCTTTTTTTCCTATCTCTCGCACGATAAGGCGAGAGATAGGAAACCATTATTATTTTATATCATCAGGGTAATGATCCATCAACCCGCTAGTTCTTTTTATGAGGCACAAACGGGAGAATTTATCCTGGAAGCAGAAGAACTACTGAAGCTTCGCGAAACTATCACAAGGGTTTATGTACAAAGAACAGGCAAACCTTTATGGCTTGTATCCGAAGACATGGAAAGGGATGTTTTTATGTCAGCAGCAGAAGCCCAAGCCCACGGAATTGTTGATCTTGTAGCGGTTGAATAAAAAATTAGCAGCAAGGATTCCGCGCAAATACACGATTTGATATTTTTTTTTTCTTATTAATTTAGTCTTCTTATCTGATTTATTATCATATTTCTATTAATAGATTAATTAATAGAAATATGATAAGAAATATTAATGAATCTATTAATAGAATAGAACTGATTCATAATCATCGGGTTATGATTGATCTAAACCAACTCATTATGTATACGACTCACCATGCCAACTATGAAACAACTTATTAGAAACACAAGACAGCCAATCCGAAATGTCACGAAATCCCCCGCTCTTCGGGGATGTCCTCAGCGCCGAGGAACCTGTACTAGGGTGTATGTGCGACTCGTTCAGATCATAGACTAAAAAAAAAAAAGGGGGGGAAAAAAATTCCAGTATCGGGGGATCGGTTAAGATAGTGAATGGAAGAGCTCCATTCACTATCTTAACTAATCTTAACTAATATATATAATATAAAATATAAAAATGAATAATAAATAAAAAATATATAGAGAGATATATTCTTCTATTGTGTATCAAATTTATGGTTTCGATTGGTGCAAACCCAATCACCTCAATTTGCAATTTAAGATGAGAAAGATTTCACCATTGGTAGTAAATGCTTATCCATTAAGCGGGGGAAATCCTATAGTTCAATTAAAAGGCGGAATAATTATGCCCTTATTTTTGCAAGAACGGACTAAGAGGGTCAGCTACCCAGCTAATCTTCATACTTAAATACCGTTACTGTATAGCTAGATTTCGTTGTGAAAGACCTATTACTTGATATTTCATGGGTAGAGCCAAAGAGTGTGAACTGTACAAGTTAACAAAAATATTTATTAAACCGAGGAAGGGGCTCCGGTGTATAGAGAGGATCTCACCGTTTTAAAAGTAATCATAGAAACGATGGAACCCACCATTTCTTTTTCTATTTTATTTACTTTACTATGTTTTTTCTCAATACACTCTCTTATTTCGAAGTTAAATGCTTCAAAATCAAAAGAAAAAAATCGTGGTTGGGAAGGTTATAGTAGCAAAAGCCATTCAAATTATTACTTTATACATTGGAAGAATCCATTTTTGTTATTAATAGACTAGGAAAGGAAAAAGAATAACTGAAAGAAAAAAAAATGAATCTAATAGTTATTCATCAAAGTCTCATTTCATTTACTCAATGACCAGAATTAAACGAGGATATATAGCGCGGAAACGTAGAACAAGAATTCGTTTATTTACATCAAGCTTTCGTGGGGCTCATTCCAGACTTACTCGAACTATTACTCAACAGAAAATAAAAGCTTTGGTTTCGGCTCATCGGGATAGAGATAGGAAAAAAAGAGATTTTCGCGGTTTGTGGATCAATCGAATAAATGCAGTAATTGGTAAGAATAAAAAAAAAATGTACAATAGTTATCGTAATTTATTGTATAATCTGTACAAGAGGCAATTGCTTCTTAATCGTAAAATAGTTGCACAAATAGCTATATTAAAGGGTAATTGCCTTTTTATGATTGCCAACGAGATCATAAAATAAAAATTCCCCGGAGAATGAACTCCGGGAAGGTAGTAGAGTAGGGATTTGTATGAAAAAATATGATTCATATGATAAAGTCATCAAAATGAACAACCACGTTCAATATAAAAAGATTTATTCTTCTTTTCTTCACCGATTTTCTTTTTTCTTATAACACAACAACCTAAATTTGATTGGCGTTGTTTTCCAACAAAACATCAATTCAAATTGGATTTGAGTTTCAATTCAAATTTGAATTCAATTGAAGAATAACTCTAGTTTTTTTTTGTTTTAAGACCGGTAGGAGTAGTTCTAGCGGTCGACTCGCCTTTTTCCATTTTTTTTTCATTATTAAGAAAAGGTAACGAAGATAAAATACGAGCTTGTTTTATCGCAATCGTAATTAATCGTTGTTGTTTTAAGGTCAATCTATTCACCCGTCTAGATAATATTTTTCCTTGTTCACTAATAAATCGACTAATTAAACTCATGTTTTTATAATCAATTCGATCCCCCGATTGGATCGGGGGCAAACGCCTACGAAAAGATCGCTTGGGTTTAAGAAAAAGTCGCTTAGATTTATCCATGGTTTGTTTATTCCTATCCCGAGAATCCTATTTCTTACCAAAAAAAAGGATTTTTGTTTTATTTTATTGCTTTTCTTATTTTTTTTTGTTATATAATATAAAAAAATAGATGTTATATTATGTTATATATATATTCTCTAATTTATATATTTATAATATATAAATTAGAGAATATATATGAGAAATAGATCATTTTTCATATTCCTTTTGGACGGGTGACACGCAAGCGATCTGTTTTTCTATTTCTTTATCTCGGCATGAATCGTATGTTTGCAACAACAAGGACAGAATTTTCTTAGTTCTAATCGACTAGGCGTATTGTGTCGATTCTTTTGAGTAATATATCTGGAAATACCCGTTGATTCCTTATTAACACTCTTTTGAGCACAACAGGTACATTCCAAAATAACCCTCACTCGGATATCTTTACCCTTGGCCATGAACCTCCTTTTTTTTTTATTTACTTAACTCTTCTATTTTTTAGGATTCGAAGCGAAGAAGAAGAAAGGAATGAAAAAAGTAAAAGTTGATAATTCTAAATCAAATTATGAAGGATTTCGTTTCAATTAATATAGGACAGGAAAATTAAAGTAATACAATGATTTCCAATTTTCGAATCGCAGTACAGTATTTCAGTTTTCATTTAAGTATCTTGTATGATATTGGTGCCCCCACCCTAGCCATTCCATTTCCATTTCTGGTCTCACTCTATTAAGAATGGAAATGGAATTGAATTATTCATTCAATTCCATTGAAGCCTGTACAAGATTCCGAGTTTCACCGAGTCCAAATCCCCTTTATTCTTTTCTAACTTTTTATATTCGAATTCTAAAAAAAAAAAATAATAATAAAGAAGGAGGGGGATTAATCCCAGATATTTGATTGTATCTTTTATCTTCTTCACCCCTTCTTGCGCCCTAGACTAGAATGAAAAAAAAGGGAATATCAATGCATCCGGAAAAAAACGATTGATCTCTATCAAGAGACCCGCTAAAGCCCCGAACCATAGAGTACTTACCACTGGTGCCACGGAGAGATATGTTTTTAGATCTCGCATTTTTTTTAATCCTCCTTTTTTATTTATTTTAATTTGTAATACATAATTGAATATGATCAGATGATTATTTCGTTAATAACCACTTGGATTTTCGGCCTAATTCCAAATTCAAATTGAAATGTACAACGATTCATTCGATAGCTTTTTTTTTTAGAAAAAAAAAAGTCTATTTCTGCCCGAACATCTCATCACATCAAAATAAAAAAAAAAAAAATAGATTTCCATTTTAGGAGAATCTCTATTTATTATTATTTTTTCAATTAAAAAGTCTTTAATTATTATAATTTCTATTTTTAATTCTAATTTAGATTATTATAAGAATCTTTTTTATTCTTTATACTATTATTATAGAATTAAGAATTCTATTACTATATATTATATATATATATAGATATTATATAGATATATATAATATGAAATATATATATCTAGATAATATAAAATATTCTAGAATAGAATTTTCTTTTTATTATTCTACTATATATATATTCTATTTTTATTCAATATAATATTTATTCAATAGACTTTTTTTTTCTTATTCTATATTATATATTATAGGATATGAAGGATATGAGAAATAAAAAATATTTGAATTCTCTATAATATAATAAGAAAAAAGAAAAAAATGACAGGATAGTAGATAGATCTATCAACGGAGAAAATAAGAATGTGGAAAACAAAGATTCTTTCCAATGACACTGGAAAAACCAATTGAAAAGGGATGTAGCGCAGCTTGGTAGCGCGTTTGTTTTGGGTACAAAATGTCACGGGTTCAAATCCTGTCATCCCTATCCCTAACTAGTACTTATCGTATGAGCAGTAACAGGGGAGCAATTGAGACCGATTCAAATTGAAGATACATACAATATATATATTGCTATAGTATATGCATGCAAGATGTATTGGGTCACAGAAAATTTTTTTTTTTATTTAAAACGCTCTTAGTTCAGTTCGGTAGAACGCGGGTCTCCAAAACCCGATGTCGTAGGTTCAAATCCTACAGAGCGTGATTCCTTTTTTGTTAGATCGAGAATGACAATGGAAATAATTGAATAGCAGTCTAAAATCTTAATTTGACCTCCTGTGGATTAGGGTTAAAACAAAGGAATAGGAGGTCAATAAACAAAAGAGATGTTAATTAATTAATCAAAGGTTCAACTGATCACCACGCCGGTATTGTAAATATGCAGTTACGAATAATCCAGCCAAAGTAATAGGAATTAGTCCTAACACAATTCCAAATAGAAAAACTTCAATCATTCTTTTTTGTTTGAAAGGGAAAGGAGGAGGTAATATATATATATCCTTAAATATTAATCCGTATTGACCATGACTCTCAATGAATTGGAAATTGACATGGTAAGGAACTATGGAATATCTAGAGTATCAAAAGATTTCCAATTCAATTGAAATTTTCAAATCAAATAAGTCGTATCTTACTCAGACCGATAAAAAGAACTGAGGTTATAGTTAAAGCCGCTAGTAGAAAACCGAAATAACTAGTTACAGTGGGCATAAAGAAGCTAAATGAAATAAGTTCTTTTTTTACATATGTTTACAAAGCACTTCCCTAAGTTTCTATTTTTGAGAGAAAAAAGAAATCGAATAGGAGAATAAGCAAAAATACCACTTGATAAATACAATTGAAAATTTTTGATTTATCAATCAATCATTACAGACGAACAAAAATATAGTGACATAGGTAAGAAATAAATTCATCACCTGTGACATCTACCCATCCGGTAATTCACAAAATAAACAGATTTTTGAGCAACTCGTGGATTGAGTAAACTAATCTAATAAAGATTTTTATTTTTATTATTTATATTCTATTTATTTTTTTTATAGAATATTTCTATTTCTTGTTTATATTCTAAACTATTTATATTCGAAATATGAAATATTTTAAATAATTAGAAATAGAAAATTCAAATAATAATCAAATAATAATCAAATAATAATAATAAAATAATGAAAATAATAATGAATATTAACAAAAAACAAAAAACCATCTTCGACAACCACAAAAAAGTCTATTTCTAGATTTGACATCTAATTGAATTGTAGAAATATAATAGGAGAATCTCTCTCCTGAATTATAAAAAAAAAATCCGTTGGATTCACCTTTTAATTGATCTTCAGTTTCTAGTCCGAAGCTAGTAATGTGGAGAACAACCCCCATCTTATACTATAAACAAACAGCTCTTATACTCTTAAACTTTGAGTAATTCTCTATTGAGTACATCGACCAACAAGGAAATTCGAAAAAATCTAGTACTTGCTCTCGCCACGGATTGTGAAATTTCGTTGCTGTGTCAGAAGAAGGATAGCTATACTGATTCGGTATACTCGAAAGACACCCTGGGTACAATATTGACGATCTAACAAGGATGGAATCTCAGTAAATTTCTACTTACTGATCTCATCTTTTATGGAATCGATCCCCCTTTGACTGTACAAGAATATGTGGAGCTCGACATGTCTGGAAGCACCGGAGAACGTTCTTTTGCTGATATTATTACCAGTATTCGA